CTTTCGGCGAAGTAAATTAACCTAAGGTTAAGATAAATAAGGGTTTGATCCGGATTTTTCTTCCATTTAGGTGTCATAGACCGAGAGGGATATTTTCATTCCTTGTCTACTCTTTTCTTTAACAAACAGTATTTTCCGTACCACAGCCATTAGGAATATAGAATCCATATCAAAGAAAGGTCTAACTGTTGGAATAGTCGTATCCATTGCTATTTGATCTATTGTGGTTATTAAGATCGGTCAATTAGGTGAAGGTAAGGAAAGAGAGGGATTCGAACCCTCGGTAAGCAAAAGCCTACATAGCAGTTCCAATGCTACGCTTTCAACCACTCGGCCATCTCTCCTACATAATGATTATGACCCACAAACCAAAAATAGAGTGAATAGTGAATCATTCATATTAGATTATTGGGTAGGTACAACCAATCAATTCTAACTAGAAAGCGATCAAAATAGAAAAATTTTCATCATAGTAAAAGCAGGATCTTTCCTTCTAGGCTGGGGGGATAAAGAGAAAATTGTTTTCTTACAAAAACAGTTAAAAAAATTCTATTCATCAAAAACAATTTTCTCTTCTTTTTCTGATTATCTATTTATACTATACCGACCTGATTCAATCAATAAATTATAAATTCTAATGAAGTGACTGAGCGAGGGGTCTATATTTTATGGTTAATAGTTAGATCATGATTCTATTTAGACTAGGATTCCATATCAGAAGAATTATCAAATTGCTTTATAGGCCCGTTTTAGAGTTATCAACAAAAATCCTTATCCTATCTATATTCTATTAAAAATAGAAATTGATAAACAATTTTTTTATAGTTGATTGTAGTATACCCGTAAATACACAACACAAAAAATGGGCGGTTATTCTATTTTCATCATACAATGATTCTTTTTCTTCTTTGGATCATAATTCAATCAACTGAGGTTATTCTAAGCTGTAACTTCAATCAAATAAGAATAGTTTCTTTCGTTGGTAGACTATTCCAGTAAGATGGAATCGAATCCGGTTCCCATATTGATTTCTTAGTTCTTATCAATTCTTGTAATGTAAAAAAGAACAATTTGAATATTTAATTTTTTAATATTGAATAGACGGACCATATATATATATATTTTTTTAATGATAACGAATATTTTTTATGTTATTTCGTACTGTAGAATTCTTTTCCTTGTGGGATCATTTTCCCGCGAGAAGTAATGAGAACAATGATAGAATGGATTGCTACCTATGTCTAGATCGCGGATAAATGGAAATTTTATTGATAAAACCTTTTCAATTGTAGCCAATATCTTATTACGAATAATTCCGACAACTTCAGGAGAAAAAGAGGCATTTACTTATTACAGAGATGGTGCGATTTGATTTTTTTTATTACTCTCAGTCTTACGAGAAATACACATGATTCGTGATCGGGAAAAAAAGAAAATAAAAAAATCTACGCTTGGTGAAGGTAAAGTTTGGAAATAGAACAATTCCTTCTGTCGTGTATCCTCGATTAATGCAGTCTCAGATGCTATGTTTCAATTCTCGATTATAGTATTGAGCGAAAGGTTATACCTATGGTTCGGTATTACAGGTCAATCCTAGTCCACTAATACCAATAGGCAGCAGAGGGGAAGAAGCACTACACCTAGGAATCAACAACACTAAAACTTTGTTATAAATTCTCCCTTTCTTTAGCAGGCTTGGGACTAAAAGAATGGTTGGGACAACAAACATCCATCTCGTTTGTATTTTGGATACCCGTATAACCATCGAAGGCTGTTGAAGTGACTAATTTCTGGAAATTGGGAAGCGTTGAGAACAAAGAAATTGTTGGAGTTATCATTTATCTCTAGTACCAATACGTTTGATGTTAAGAAAAGATCTCTTGCAGTAAGGTTGGCTAGAGATTTCTTGTAAAAACACTAGCCCTGCTCAGTTCATAATGAGAATATTTTCATCTTCTTTATCATTTTATTATTATGCACATAAGGGAGGAGCCGTATGAGATGAAAATCTCATGTACGGTTCTGTAACGGAGATTCTTTGAATTGAATGACGACCGTAACGGATGTCAGCTCAATCCGAAGGAAATTATGCGGAAGCTTTACAGAATTATTATGAAGCTATGCGACTAGAAATTGATCCCTATGATCGAAGTTATATACTCTATAACATAGGACTTATCCACACAAGTAACGGAGAACACACGAAAGCTTTGGAATATTATTTTCGAGCGCTCGAACGAAACCCATTCTTACCACAAGCTTTTAATAATATGGCCGTGATCTGTCATTACGTGCGACTATCTCCACTATAGAAAGAAAAAAGTAAAGAAAGATCAAACTCGCTAGTAAATACTAGAAAAAGGGCTTTCTACATATGCATCGTCTAAAACAACGATTTTTATTAGCTGTAGAAAAGAAAGAAACTTCATAGAAGTTGAAATATGAAGAAATAGATATGCCTAGCTATTTTAGTCTATGGGTAAAGGATCTAATTGATAGA